TCTAATTTTAAAAGGTTGAATAAAAATTTGACTGACCTTTTTTCGATAGAATTGCTATGCTTAGTGTGTGACTCGTTGTTTAGGTTTAAGATAAAAAAAGTAACAATCCATAGTATGAACTAATAACTATAGAACTAATAACTAACTCATCACTTCGCATTATCCGGATCCAAAGAAGCAGTCAAGATATGATATATTGGTTCTATCATTGTAGCAACTAAAATAGTTTTGGCATAAAAAAAATCTGATTATGAGTTGTAAAGCAAAATCTAGAGGGATGTGGATAAAAGGAAAGGTGAGAGAAAGAAAAAAATATATCAATGATATAGGATTCCAATATGTAAGGTCTGTGAATCATCTCATAAAAAGCAGTGTAGTGTAATAAAGCATCAAATCAATACTGATTCATTTCAAAATTTTCTGAATTGGAAGTTATACTTATGTTCATACAACAAAAAAAGTGAAGAGCCTCGAGCCAATAAAGACTAAGAAAGTTGACTAAAAAACTAATTTTATTAAGAGCTCCATTATAGAATTCAGACCTAACCATTTATGAAGAAGCGATGGGAACGATGCAACCCGTGAATACAGAAGATTCAATTGAAAAAGAATCCTCATGATTCATTGGACGGGATGGCGGAACAAACCATAGACCAATTCATCTATTCTAAGAAGTCATGAGCTAACCCTAAAACTGAAATAGATAAAGAGTAAGTATTCGCCCGCGAAAGTTTTTTTATTGGATTGCTAAAATGTAGGCAATCTGATACGATAAAAGACAAGACAAAATTAAGATTTGTTAGAACTTATAAAAAACGACTATAGACTATATAAAAATATATGAAAGAGAAATAAAAATATCTTTAGTTATATCCAAATATAAAAATTTCTAACAAATTTTTAAATTATATATAAATCTAAAAAAATCTCTTGATTTCGAGTTAGTGTATTATTAAATACATGTATGTATATTAAATATTTTTTATTTGAATTTTTTATTCGCGAGGAGCCGGATGAGAAGAAACTCTCATGTCCGGTTCTGGAGTAGAGATGGAATTGAGAAATAAGCATCAACTATAACCCCAAAAGAACCAGATTCCGTAAACAACATAGAGGAAGAATGAAGGGAATATCTTATCGAGGTAATCAGATTTGTTTCGGTCGATATGCTCTTCAGGCACTTGAACCCGCTTGGATCACATCTAGACAAATAGAAGCAGGGAGACGAGCAATGACACGAAATGCACGTCGTGGTGGAAAAATATGGGTATGTATATTTCCAGACAAACCAGTTACAGTAAGACCTACAGAAACACGTATGGGTTCAGGGAAAGGATCTCCCGAATATTGGGTAGCTGTTGTCAAACCAGGTCGAATACTCTATGAAATAAGTGGAGTAGCAGAAAATAGAGCCAGAAAGGCTATCTCAATAACAGCATCAAAAATGCCTATACGAACTCAATTCATTATTTCAGGATAGGAATGTAGAACCAAAAGAAATCGATTTTTGGGATAAAAACGTAGGCTTTTTGGTTTTGGACAAAGAATATTTCTTTTTTTTTTTTTTCGCCCTTTGCATTGAAAAAAAAAAAAAAATGATTCAATCTCAGACCCATTTGAATGTAGCGGACAACAGTGGGGCTCGAAAATTGATGTGTATTCGAATCATAGGAGCTAGCAATCGTCGATATGCTTATATTGGTGACGTTATTGTTGCTGTGATCAAAGAAGCAATACCTAATATGCCCTTAGAAAGATCTGAAGTGATCAGAGCTGTAATTGTACGTACACGTAAAGAACTTAAACGAGACAACGGTATGATAATACGATATGATAACAATGCTGCAGTTATTATTGATCAAAGAGGAAATCCAAAAGGAACTCGAGTTTTTGGCGCGATCGCCCGGGAGTTAAGACATTTAAATTTTACTAAAATAGTTTCATTAGCTCCCGAAGTTTTATAAGAGGAGACCATGATAGAGTAGGGTATTTGAATGAAATATATTAATTAGTAGATTGTGTATCAAGTATATACCTTTCACTTTTATTTATTTAATTTAATTAATTTAATAATTCATAAAAGTTCATAAATAATAATAAACTAAAAAAGCATGTTGATTATATCCAAATTTTGAGACACCACGAATTTGAGTTCATTATGGGCAGGGATACTATTGCTGATATAATAACCTCTATACGAAATGCTGACATGAATCGAAAAGGAACGGTTCGAATAGTATCTACTAACATCACCGAAAACATTGTTAAAATATTATTACGAGAAGGTTTTATTGAAAACGCGAGGAAACATCAGGAAAGGAAGAAATCTTTTTTGGTTTCAACTCTGCGACATAGAAGGAATAGGAAAGGACCATATAGAAAGATTTTAAATTTAAAACGGATCAGTCGACCTGGTTTACGAATCTATTCTAACTATCAACGAATTCCTAGAATTTTAGGTGGAATGGGTATTATAATTCTTTCTACTTCTCGAGGTATAATGACAGGCCAAGAGGCTCGATTAGAAGGAATTGGCGGAGAAGTTTTATGTTCTATATGGTAATCATTCTAATATACGAATTGAATCGGAAACTTTCTATTTGTAAAAAAGAAAAACGGGTTGTCTAATATCACTCTTTATACTTAATACTTTAAGGGGCTGTAATGAAAGCAAAAAAATGGATTCATGAAGGTTTAATTACGGAATCACTTCCTAATGGGATGTTCCGAGTGCGTTTAGATAATGAAGATCTGATTCTAGGTTATGTTTCAGGAAAGATACGACGTAGTTTTATACGGATCCTACCGGGAGATCGAGTGAAAATTGAAATAAGCTCTTACGATTCAACCAGAGGACGTATAATTTATAGACTCCCCAAGCCCAAGAAGGATTCAAATGATTAAGTAGTTTTTCAAGTTCAACATTCCGGAATAGGAATACAATTCGAGGTTTAAAATTTCAAGAAACTTATTTTCTTCCAAGAAATAGATTCGGAATTAAAGTAAGGAATGATAAATATGAAAATAAGAGCTTCTGTTCGTAAAATTTGTGAAAAATGTCGACCGATCCGTAGACGGGGACGAATTATAGTAATTTGTTCCAACCCGAAACATAAACAACGACAAGGATAATCATTCTACTAAAAAATTCGAAAAGACTCGATGTAAAGATGTAAAAATAAATAAAAAAAAAAAAAAGGAAATGAAAATGTTTTGACATGAAATGGATATATCCATATATCTCTGACTCATATTTATAAAATGATAAAATATGGCAAAATCTATCCCACGTATTGGTTCACGCAGGAATGGGCGTAGTAGTTCACGTAAGAGTGCACGTAGAATACCAAAAGGAATTATTCACATTCAAGCAAGTTTCAACAATACCATTGTGACCGTTACAGATGTACGGGGTCGAGTGGTTTCTTGGGCTTCTGCTGGTGCTTGTGGATTCAGGGGTACAAAAAAAGGGACACCCTTTGCTGCTCAAACCGCAGCAGGAAATGCTTTTCGTACAGTAGTAAATCAAGGTCTGCAACGAGCAGAAGTCATAATAAAGGGTCCTGGTCTCGGAAGGGATGCAGCATTACGAGCTATTCGTAGAAGTGGTATACGGTTCAGTTTAGTACGAGATGTAACCCCTATGCCACATAATGGATGTAGACCTCCTAAAAAAAGACGTGTGTAGAAATAAACATTGAAAAGATTTCAAGAGAAATAAATGATTCAATGATCTGATCAATTATCTATAATATTACTATGGTTCAAGAGAAAATAAGAGTATCGACTCAGACACTGCGGTGGAAGTGTGTTGAATCAAGAACAGATAGTAAACGCCTTTATTACGGACGTTTTATTCTCTCTCCACTTATCAAAGGACAAGCGGACACAATAGGCATTGCGATGCGAAGAGCTTTGCTTGGAGAAATAGAAGGAACATGTATTACACGCGTAAAATCTGATAGAATACTACACGAATATTCTACCATAGTAGGTATTCAAGAATCAGTACATGAAATTTTAATGAATTTGAAAGAAATTGTATTAAGAAGTAATCTATATGGAACTTGTGACGCATCCATTTGTGTTAGGGGTCCTAGATGTGTAACTGCTCAAGATATCATCTTACCACCCTCTGTGGAAATCATTGATAATACACAGCATATAGCTAGTTTGACGGAACCAATTGATTTGTATATTGGATTACAACTCGAGAGGAATCGCGGATATCATAGAAAAACACCCAATAACTCTCAAGACAGAAGTTATCCTATAGATGCTGTATTCATGCCTGTTCGAAATGTGAATCATAGTATTCATTCTTATGGGAATGAAAAAGAAGAGATACTCTTTCTCGAAATATGGACAAATGGAAGTTTAACCCCTAAAGAAGCGCTTTATGAAGCCTCCCATAATTTAATTGATTTATTTATTCCTTTTCAACATGCGGAAGAAGAAAACTTCCATTTAGAGGATAATCAACACAAGGTTACTTTACCTCTTTCTACCTTTCATGATAGATTGACTAAACTAAAGAAAAACAAAAAAACAATACCATTGAAATATATTTTTATTGACCAATTAGAATTTGCTCCCAGGATCTATAATTGCCTCAAAAAGTCCAATATACATACATTATTGGACCTCTTGAATAAGAGTCAAGAAGATCTTATGAAAATTGAACATTTTCGCATAGAAGATGTGAAACAGATATTGGGCACTCTAGAAAAGGATATGGAGTTATCGAAAAATTGAAATCCATTGGATTTTTTCTTTTTTTTTTTTCTAATTAGAAAAAAAAAAAAGAAGAGTGTTTTGATTGCATTTTTAGCACAATCCATATTATTCGGAATAGATCTCGAATTAAATTGAATAGATGTATCTAGGGAAAATTCACTTTCAAGTGACTATTCCCTAGATACACACATCGTGTTATTTCACAATTGAATCAATTTAAAAAAGACCTAAAGTTAGGGATTTCTCAATGGGTAATGTTGCTC